ACAAATCAATTGGTTCGGTTAGGCTAGCTATGTGCTGCGTATTATCAACGATTTCCACAGAAGGCGGCAAGAGGATGTCTTGAGCAGTTACATATCCCGGGCCTTTGACACAAATAAGAGCGTCACAAGTTCCATAAAGATTACTTCTCAATACAATATCTTTCAAATTCATTAAAATTTCATGTACCGATTCTTGAATACCCACTATGGTAGAATATTCGTGTGGGATTTTCTCAGATTTTGCGCGTGTAATACATGTTCCTTCTATTTCTCCAAGCAAAACTCTTCGCATCGCAATGCCTATTGTGTCGGCTTGACCTTTCATAAGTGGAGACAAAATAAAGCGCCCATAATAAAGACGCTTACTGTCTGCTCTTGATTCAACACACTTCCAATGCAGTGTCCGAGTAGATACTTTTACTTTCTCTCGAACCATAGTAATATTATTTGTCAGATCATTGAGTCATTTATTTCTCTTGAAATCTCTTCAATATTTATTTCTACACCCGTCTTTTTTTAGGGGGTCTGCAACCATTGTGTGGCATAGGGGTTACATCCCGTACGAAATTTAAAAGGATACCGCTTCTACGAATAGCTCGTAATGCCGCATCTCTTCCGAGACCAGGACCCTTTATCATGACTTCTGCTCGTTGCATACCTTGATCCGCTACTGCTCGAATAGCATTTCCTGCTGCGGTTTGAGCAGCAAAAGGTGTACCTCTTCTTGTACCCCTGAATCCACAAGTACCGGCCGAGGACCAAGAAATTACCCGACCCCGGACATCTGTAACAGTCACAATGGTGTTGTTGAAACTTGCTTGAACATGAATAACGCCCTTTGGTATTCGACGTCCACTTTTACGTGAACCAATCCGTCCCGGCCTACGTGAACCACTTCTTGGTGGAGATTTTGCCATATTTGATCATTTCATAAATATAAGTCAGAGATATATGGATATATCCATTTCATGTCAAAACCGATCTTTTATTTTGATTTGTTCATCGGTTACTTTCTAAAGTCCCTTTTCGAAAGATTATCCTTGTCTTTGTTTATGTCTCGGGTTGGAACAAATTACTATAATCCGTCCCCTCCTGCGGATCAGTCGACATTTTTCACAAATTTTACGAACTGAAGCCCTTATTTTCATAATTGTTATTCCTTAAATGAATTTCGAATCTACTTATTGGAAGAAAATAAGTTTCTTGAAATTTTTGAACCGCGATTTGTATCCCCCTGAAAGGAATGTTGAAAAATCACCCAATCACTCAAATCCTTTTGTGTAGTCTATATATTATATATACGACCTCCAGTTGAATCATAACGACTTCCTTCAATTTTGCCTCTAGCCACCGGGAGTATATGTATAATAGTATATGTATAAAAACGGGTCGGATCCCTCCTGAAACATAATCTAGAATTAGAATCTTACTTCACTCTCTAAACTATCTAAAAGAACCCGGAGCATACCTTTGGTAAGTTATTCGGTAATTAAACCTCGAGGAATCCTCCCCCTTTTTTTTCTCACAACACAAAAGTAAGCTCCAAATACAATTCGGATAGAAGAATAATTACCAAATATAACACAAAATTTCTCCACCGATTCTTTCTAGTCGAGCCGCTCGGTCTGTCATTATACCCCGAGAAGTAGAGAGAATTACAACCCCCATCCCATCTAAAATTCTAGGAATTCGTCGATAGTTAAAATAGATTCGTAGACCGGGTCGACTGATTCGTTTTAAATTTAAAATGGGTCTATACGGCCCTTTCCTATTCCTTCGATGTCGTAGGGTTAAAACCAAAAACTCTTTTTCGTTTTCCATGAGTTTCCTTGCGTTTTCGATAAAACCCTCTCGCAAAAGTATTTTAACAACGTTTTCGGTGATGTTAGTAGATGCTATTCGAACCGTTCCCTTTCTATTCATGTCAGCATTTCGTATAGAAGTTATTATGTCAGCAATAGTGTCCTTGCCCATGATAAACTTAAAATTTTGTTGCTTCCGAATTTTGATATAATCAACATGTTCTTTTTTTTATGAAAATTATTAAAAGTATATGCGTGAGACATACTCTACTAAATTTTTCAATTTTGATTTATCTATTTTATTTTCATATCTTATAATACTTCAGGTGCTAATGAAACTATTTTAGTAAAATTCAACTGTCTCAATTCCCGGGCGATCGCACCAAAAACTCGAGTTCCCTTTGGATTTCCTTCTTGATCAATGACAACTGCAGCATTGTCATCGTACCGTATTATCATACCGTTATCACGTCTGAGTTCTTTACAAGTACGTACAATTACAGCTCTGATCACTTCTGATCTTTCTAGAGGCGTATTGGGTACTGCTTCCTTGATCACAGCAACAATAACGTCACCAATATGAGCATATCTACGATTACTGGCTCCTATGATTCGAATACACATCAATTCTCGGGCACCGCTATTGTCTGCTACATTCAAATGGGTTTGAGGTTGAATCATATCGTTTTTTGAGTCCGTTTTTTTAATGTTTAATTTAAAGTAAAGCACTGAAAGGACGAAGTAAAAAAAAAAGAAAAAAAAAAAAGGAAGACCCGCATTTTTTTATACCCAAGATTTATTTCCTTTGTTTCGACATTCCTATCCCGAAATAATGAATTGAGTTCTTATAGGCATTTTGGACGCCGCTATTGAAATAGCCTTTCGAGCTATATTTTCAGCTACTCCACTCATTTCATAAAGTATTCTACCCGGTTTAACGACGGCTACCCAATATTCGGGGGATCCTTTACCGGACCCCATACGGGTTTCCGTGGGTCTTACTGTAACGGGTTTGTCTGGAAAGATACGTACCCATATTTTTCCACCGCGCCGTACATTTCGTGTCATTGCTCGGCGCCCCGCTTCGATTTGTCTAGATGTGATCCAAGCGGGTTCAAGTGCTTGAAGAGCATATCTGCCGAAACAAATATGATTACCTCGATAAGATATCCCTTTCATTCTTCCTCTATGTTGTTTACGGAATCTTGTTCTTTTGGGGTTATAATTGATGGTTCTTTCTCAATGCCATCTCTACTACAGAACTGGACATGAGAGTTTCTTCTCATCCAGCTCCTCGCGAATGAAAGGACTAAAAAAGATTTTATCAAGAGATAGGGGTATTTAATGAATAATATACTGAAGCATAGGATTTTTTGAAAGTTCATCTAATTGATCTATTCTAAATTTGTATATCGTGTTTAGATATAGAATTGAAACATTTATGTTCTATTTATAGATAATCTCAATGTTCAATGTCTTTTTTTTTTTACCGTTATAACAAATCTTTATTTTGTTTTGCCCTTTACCATATCGGATCGATCAAAATGAATCAATCCAAGAAAATAAAAAAAAAAAATAAATAAACCTTTCGCGGGCGAATATTTACTCTTTCCATATCTATTTCAGTTGTAGGGTTAGTTCAGGACCTCTACGAATAAAAGAATAGTTTAGTTCCTGGGTTCGTTTCGCCATCCCACCCAATAAATTAGTAAGATTCATTTTCCATAGAATCTTCTTTATTCACGGGTTCCATCGTTCCCATTGCTTCTCGATTAATGGTTAGGTCTGAATTCTCCAACGGAGTCCTTAATTCAATTTTTTCTTAAGTCAATTTTCTCAGTTTTTATTGGCTCGGGGCTCTTGATTTTTTTGTTCTATGAGCGGATTCATCTAGTTGGGATGAATCAGTATTGGTGCTGTATTACACTGTTTTTTATGAGATGACTTACAGACCTTACATATTGAAATCTTATATCATTGATATTTTCTTTCTCTCTTTCTCTCATCCTTCCATTTATCCGCATGCTTTTCGATTTTCTTTCACAACTTAGAACTTCACAACCTACAATCAGATTGGGTTTTTATGTTTATGCAAATTTCAGTTGCTCCAACGATATGACCACTATATTATATCTTGACTGGTTCTTTGGATTCAGATAATACGAAGCAATGAGTTGGTTATTAGTGCTATAGTTATTAGTTCATACTACCGGACGGTCCATTTTTTGGAATCCTAGCCCTAACAAAAACCAACGAGTCGCACACTAAGCATAGCAATTATATAAAAAAATCAATCGAATTTTTATTCAACCCTATAGAATTGCGGAATTTCTCATTTTTGTATTTTTGTTTTGATTGAAGATAAAAAGAGCTCGTTCTTTGTTTGGTTTATTTCCATTAATGGGGAGGCTCTAAAGACACGTAAACTCTTATTTTTTTTCGTCTACAAATATCCAAATTTTTATTCCCAATACCCCGTATATAGTTCGAACCGTATAGGAACAATAATCAATTTTAGCTCCAATGGTTTGTAGAGGAACTCTACCTTCTCTGATCCATTCGGCGCGCGCAATTTCTTTTCCGTCAAGACGCCCTGCAATTTGGACTTGAATTCCTTTTGTATCGGCTTGTTCCGTTAATTCAATAGCTTTTTTCATTGCTTTGCGAAAAGAAACTCGATTTTTTAATTGGCCGGCTATAAATTCGGCAAGAATATTGGGGTGTCCATAAGGATTTGCAATTCTTGTAATAGCAATGTTTATTTTTCGATTCACACAATTAAGTTCTTTTTGTACATTCATCTGTAATTCTTCAATTCTTCGCGGTCTATTTTCTAGTAATAATTTTGGGAACCCTATATAGATTATAACTTGAATTAGATCAATTCTTTTTTGAATCTCTATCCGTGCAATTCCCTCAACACCGGAGGATATTCTCATATTTTTTTGTACATAATTCTGAATAAAGTTTCGTATTTTTTGATCTTCTTGTAGACCCTCGCAATAGTTTTTTGGTTTTGCAAACCAAAGAGAATGATGACCTTGTGTTGTACCAAGCCGGAAACCTAGTGGATTTATTTTTTGTCCCATAATCCCCCATTCCTATATGTATCATGACATGTCATAGTTTTGTTCTTTTTTTTATTTATTAATCTAGTGTTTTTTGAGCACTCGAGATCGAGATAGTCTCTATATTCAT